AAAAGCAGTTCGTTAATCCAGGAACATTTTCATATATTTTGTATCATTTTGGCGGCATGGCCGAGTGGTAAGGCGGGGGACTGCAAATCCTTTTTCCCCAGTTCAAATCCGGGTGTCGCCTGATCATCCAAATATCTTCTTTTGTTAATATAACTCGCCGAATTATTGCCTATCAGAAAGGAAAAGTGAGGGGCTGCTCATTCTTATTTGCTTCTAAGCATAAGCATCTTGGCTTGGCTGGGTGGGGTTTGTATAAAAGATTCTAAATCCTTGCATCTAGGATTCAAAGAAATATGCCATTTCTTAATAATAAAAGGGGGATTACCAAGACTCCGGGATTCTCTTTGACTACTTACTAATTTTTTATTAATGTCGTGTACAATGACTGGATCTTGAGCTAGATTGGAGAGCCTTATTAGGATGGAATTAGATAGTTGTAGTTGTGGTAAAGGAAAGGGGCCGAAGGCACTTTATATACGAACGACGGACTCGTGCGAATCTCTGAGTACTCGTCGGGATATTGATTGAATAGAGAGTTTCCTTTTATAGACGAAAAGGTAGGGGAAAAGTAATTTCTTGTTCGGCAACCCTTAATCAAGATCAAGAATATATTGTCTTCCTACTATTTCATAGAGATAATTGTAGAAAAAGATAGGGTTCGAGTTATATCAAATGGGGAATTGGTGGTAGTAATTTATATTTCGATACTTTTGACTTAGAAAGATCAACAAAAATGGAATAGGCCTTATGAGTATTTTACTACATATTTCATTAAAAACATTCCCTTAAGATATTACTACGTATTTTGCTTGTTTCCCAATTAAAAGTCATACATATAAGAATTTCTTATGAGTTAATTTATTGGAGTGCTTTATCCCTAGTGTTAGGGTGTTAGCCCTTTTGACTCTGCGCCATGGATTCCACTATTATTAGTGAGTAAAAGTGGGATAATTCCTTCATATTTATAGAGATAGGGGACATAATTCACATGGATATAGTCAGTCTCGCGTGGGCTGCTTTAATGGTAGTCTTTACATTTTCCCTTTCACTCGTAGTATGGGGAAGAAGTGGACTTTAGAGGTACTACTAATTGTTGATCTAACTGTATCAATTATTTTATAGATAATTCTACAAGGCGTTTTGAACTATTTAAAATCCAAACATCTTCATCAAATATCTTCATTTCGAATTCAATTGGATTCGAAATGAAGTAATGTACTATATTAATTATAATGTTTCAATCAAACCGGATATTTTAATGATTCCCATGTTTGTATTTCAAAAGGGATCCCCAGATGATTGGAATTTGATTCCAACCAAATTCTTCCAAAATTTTCTATTTCTCACAAAACCAACGAGTTCTTAGAGTAATACCGGACCTTTTATTTTAATTTTTTTTATTTTTTATTTTATCGACTCGTTTCATATCACGGCTCAGGCCTTAAAAATAGGTGAAGTTTCTTCTTGCCTTTCGAAATCTAAAGAAGTAATCGATTGACCCATTGACAGAAATTCCACGAAACACCTTTTCGAAAGACTAAAAAAAACGATTACTACATTCTTTTTTTAGACCATATCCCTTTTCCTTCATTGATTTGATTCTTTTGGTAGATACCGAGATTCGGATTGGAAATCCTAAAAAATATAGTAATTCGAATCATAAGAATAAGACGATTCTGATTATTTCAGATTAATCAGAATATAAAGAACAAGTAGATGAAGCAAATAAGAGGAATGGGTCTCTAGTTCAATTCCATATGTGGAATTGATATCCACATATATCAAGATAATATTGTAGATTACATCAATCTAAACCTCTGTTTAGATACTAGAGTACTGCTTTGTAGATTGTACAACTTTAATACACTACAATAACACTAATAGCTAGAGAGTATGGTAAGAAAGAATTTTATATTTCTTACCATACTATCGGATCTCATAGAATACTTCCAATTATAGTCCGTTCATTTAAGACACGAAATGGGAATCCTTTTCACTTTTCATTTCGTCAATTTTTGATAAAAACTCGGAACCCAAATTTCATTCAAACTTAATAACTAACTAATTATTTTGACTAACCGTTTTTACATAAATGATAAGTAGAAAAGCAGTAGGAACTAGAATGAATAGTGCAGTAGCAATAAATGCAAGAATATTAACTTCCATAATCTCATCGTTTTTTTTTTTTACTTCACAATAATTCGGGATTTGGTCCCATAGAGAGGATAAATCTTTTGCCTTTATTTTCATTCAATGAAAAATCTATCGATTACCTTGAATCCGATCAATATCATGAATAACAATATAGGAACTATCAAATCAATTCGTTGTCGAGAATTGAATAGTATAACATAGGAAGTGCTTTTATCCATAGCGAATCCAAACTTGGATTTTTGACCCCACCCCAAATTCCTTGATTTCTCACCCATTTCCTTTCTTTTTTTTTCTCTAACCTACTTTACGTCTTCCTTTCTTGTACAATTATTATCTAATGAAATAT